TAAAATTAAATAAATTTTTCATTCAATATAAAAATCCATTTAAAATTAAATAAATTTTTCATTCAATATAAAAATCCATTTAAAATTAAATAAATTTTTCATTCAATATAAAAATCCATTTAAAATTAAATAAATCTTTCATTCAATATAAAAATCCATCTAAAATTAAATAAATTTTTCATTCAATATAAAAATCCATCTAAAATTAAATAAATTTTTCATTTCATATAAAAATCCATTTAAAATTAAATAAATCTTTCATTCAATATAAAAATCCATCTAAAATTAAATAAATCTTTCATTCAATATAAAAATCCATCTAAAATTAAATAAATTTTTCATTTAATATAAAAATTCATCTAAAATTAAATAAATTTTTCATTCAATATAAAAATCCATTTAAAATTAAATAAATTTTTCATTCAATATAAAAATCCATTTAAAATTAAATAAATTTTTCATTCAATATAAAAATTCATTTAAAATTAAATAAATCTTTCATTCAATATAAAAATCCATCTAAAATTAAATAAATTTTTCATTCAATATAAAAATCCATTTAAAATTAAATAAATTTTTTATTCTATAGGGGTTTATATTTTTAATAAATAAATTAGGGTAATAATTTATATAATGAAAGTAAAATAAATTTACATGGTTTATTCTATCAAAATAATCCTTTTGTCAGGCACTTCATTTTTTAATCTTTTTATAAATATTTATGAATTATTATTGGCAAAATTGCGTTCATTAATAATTGAATAAGACAATAGAAAATAGTAACTTTGTTGAAATTCGGAATTCCCCCCCCCGAAAATTGCAACTTTTAGGTCAAAAATTGCTGATTTTGCAAAACTTTTTCGTCATTAAAGGTTTAAGTAATATAAAACCGGTAAATATATATATATATATAAATGTTTAATATATATATCTCTATCTATATAAAGTTATAGAAATCTATTAATTATTATGTATTTATATTAATACTTGATCTTATATATATATATATATTTAATAATATATAAAAAAAAAATAATCTATAGAATAATACGGAATTTCATAAATAACTGATGAGTATGAATATATCATTGTTTAAATGAAAAAAATAGAAAGGATACTATAAATTTATTATAATAATAAAAATTGTCAATTTATATAAATAATAGTTTTATAAATATATAATGGTAAGATATTCATGTAATTTCAATAATTATTTAATTATTAGTTAAATATATATATATATATAAATGTTTAATATATTAATAAATATATATATAAATATATAGCCTTAAATTTATTATAAATAATATATTTAAGCTGTATTTTTAAATAAATAAATGTTTAATGATAGATTTCCTTTATTATAAAATAAATAATTATTTAATTAAAAAAAAAGTAGGATAGAAATAAGAATATTGACTTAGATAACTTTATCTCTTAAATATAGATATTCTCTTAAATTTATATTACTATAATTAATTCTTGTTAAAAAATATTTAATTAAATTTTTAATTAATTTTGTTTTAAATTTTAGTTTTAATTTTTTTATTTATTAAATTATTATATTTAATAAATATTTGTATATATATAAATTTTTATTAAATTAAAATAAAAATATTAGAATATAAAAAATTTAATAGTAATTAAATATTTTATATATGATTTATTTTTAAGATTATTTTGGATGTAAGATTAAATAAATTAGAAAAGTTAATTTTATTACCATAAAATAAATTTTATTGATTATTAAAAAAAATAGAATTTTTTTTAGTAATGATTATAAAAAATTAATTTGGATTAATACAAATATTTTTTTGAATAGTAGTTTAAAATTATTTATATAAAGTTTAAAAACTTAATAATATATGGTATAAAAATTAGGGGTAAATAATTTTTATAAAAAATTATTAATTTTGGGTAAAAGATTAATAGTTGAGTATATTTTAGTATAAGGAGGTTTTTTTTAGTATTGAAAAAAATTCACTTTTATTTAGATTAGTGAATTATTTTTTTATTTTTTTATAATAATATGTATAAATAAGGAAATATAAAAATTCATAGTATTTAATAATTAGTTATAAAAAGTTTAATTTTGGTTTAAAGTTTTGTTTAATTTTTTATTTACATGTAAATTTTAGTAAGAATATAAATTTAATTTAAATAGTTAAGTTTGAATATTTTATTCGCAGTATAGGATTTTATATTTTTAAGAAATTGGGATTTATAAATATATTTTAGTATTAATAAAGTTTGTGCCAGCAGTTGCGGTTATACAAAAGATACAAATAAAATTTATTGAAAATTAGTTAATTGAATAGTTTTAAATAAAGTTAGATTTATGAGGTGAAATTTAAAATTTAATAATTTTATTGAATGGTATTATGAGGCTATGAGATTTAAATAATAAACTAGGATTAGATACCCTATTATTTTAAATGTAAATTTATTATTCAAAGAAGTATTAGTTATGATCTTGAAATTTAAAAATTTTGGCGGTATTTTAGTCTATTCAGAGGAATCTGTTCTATAATCGATAGTCCACGATATAATATACTTAATTTAAAAATTTGTATATCGTTGTTATTAAATATCTTATTAGAGTAAATGTTTAAGAATTTTTTTAAAAAGGATTTCAAATCAAGGTGCAGTTTATAGTTAAGAAGAAATGGGTTACAATAAATTTATTTAAATGGATTTATATATGAAATATATAATAAAGGTGGATTTGAAAGTAATATAATTTAGTTTAATTATATGATTTTAGCTCTAAAATGTGTACATATTGCCCGTCGCTCTTATTTTAAGGTAAGATAAGTCGTAACATAGTAGGTGTACCGGAAGGTGTATCTAGAATGTCAAATTAGAGCTTGATTAGTAAAGCATTTTATTTACATTAAAATTAAGTTGTGCAATTCAATATAATTTGAATTTAATTAATTATTAAATTGATTATTAGATTTAATAAAAATAATTTTATTAGTAATATTTTTAGTATATTTTATAGAAAAAATATTTTTAGTTATAGTTTATTAGTATTGTAAAAAAAATTTGATATAAGTTAAGAATTTTTATAAGTAAGATTTGTTTTCTGTACCTTGTGTATCAGGGTTAATTAATTAAAGTTTAAAGATTTAAATTTCCCGATTTTAAGAGATTTAATAAATTATTTTTTTTATTGTAATAAAAATATTTATGATAATTTATTAGTAATGAAATGTTATTCGTTCTTAAAGATATCTGGTTTATTTAGAAATAAATTTAATTTAGTTAATTTAATTTTATTTTAATATTTTTTAATAAAAATAAATTTGATTAATAATATTTAAGGGGATAAGCTTTTAAATAAAGGTTTATAATGTATTTAGGTTTAAATAAAAAAGTAAGTTTAGAGATATTTATTATTAATAGTTTGTTATAATTATTTTATTTTTATTTATTATTTAATATATATTTAATTTTTTATAAATAAATATTATTTAATAAAAAATTATTAGGTATAATGATTGAATTAGTATATGTGTTATATTTAGATTATAGTATTATTAAGATTAGTTAAAGGAATTCGGCAAAAATTTTATTCGCCTGTTTAACAAAAACATGTCCTTTAGAGATAATTGAAGGTTTAACCTGCCCACTGAAAAATTTTAAATGGCCGCAGTAAGTTGACTGTGCAAAGGTAGCATAATCAATAGTTTTTTAATTGAAAGCTTGTATGAATGGTTGGACGAGATAAAATCTGTCTTTAATTAATAGATAAAATTTAATATTTAAGTTAAAAAGCTTAAATAATATTAAAAGACGAGAAGACCCTATAGATCTTTATAATTGTATAATTATTTGTATTAAAGATTAATTTATATTTTATTTATATTATTATTATATTGGGGTAATAGAGAGATTAAAAAAATTCTTTTTAAAAATTAACAATAATTTTTGATTTAATGATCCACTTATTAGTGATTAAAAGATTTAGTTACCTTAGGGATAACAGCGTAATTTTTTTAGAGAGTTCATATCGATAAAAAAGTTTGCGACCTCGATGTTGGATTAAAAATTATTCTAGGTGTAGTAGTTTAGAATTTTGGTCTGTTCGACCATTAAATTTTTACATGATCTGAGTTCAGACCGGTGTAAGCCAGGTCGGTTTCTATCTTTAGTTAGAGATAATATTTTAGTACGAAAGGACCAATTATTAAATATGTAATATTTTTATTATTGAATTATATTATTATTTTGGCAGATTAGTGCAATGAATTTAGAATTTAGATATGTAAATATTTTACAAATAATATTGTTTATTATAGATATTGTAGTTAGATTAGTTTGTATAATTTTATTAGTAGTATGTGTTTTAATTGGTGTAGCTTTTTTGACTTTATTAGAACGAAAGATTTTAGGTTATATTCAAATTCGGAAGGGGCCTAATAAGGTTGGATTTATGGGAATTCCTCAGCCTTTTAGAGATGCAGTTAAATTGTTTTCTAAAGAACAGACGTTTCCTTTATTGTCTAATTATATTATATATTATTATTCCCCAGTAATAAGATTATTTCTATCTTTATTAATATGAATAGTTGTACCTTATATAATAGGGTTATTTACTTTTAGATTAAGAATATTGATATTTTTGTGTTTAACAAGAATAGGGGTTTATACAGTTATAATTGCAGGATGGTCCTCTAATTCTAGATATTCAATATTAGGGGGAATGCGGGCTGTTGCTCAGACTATTTCTTATGAAGTAAGATTAGCATTAATTTTTATGTCTTTTATAGTTTTAATTGGTGGATTTAGATTAATAGATTTTTTTATATTTCAGGAGTATATTTGAATATTATTTTTATGTATACCTTTGGCTTTTATTTGGATAGTTTCAAGTTTAGCTGAGACAAATCGTACGCCTTTTGATTTTGCAGAGGGGGAATCTGAATTAGTTTCAGGGTTTAATGTGGAATATAGAAGAGGGGGATTTGCATTAATTTTTTTATCAGAATATTCTAGAATTTTATTTATAAGAATATTATTTAATATTATATTTATAGGAAGAAATTTGTTTTCTTTAATATTTTATTTAGGGATAGTATTTATTTCTTTTGTATTTATTTGAGTTCGGGGTACATTACCTCGTTTTCGATATGATAAGTTAATATATTTAGCTTGGAAGAGATTTTTGCCCGTTGCTTTAAATTATCTTTATTTATATTTAGGATTTAAGGTTTTTTTATATTCTTTATTAATTTAGTGAATTTTTTTTAGTAAAGTTAATAGGAAGTTTATCCTTTTTTATATTTTCAAAATATATACTTATACAAGTTCATTAACTAGTTAATTATTTTATCTCATATTTTATTTATTAAAGGATTTAAAATAAAATAGGAAAAATATAAAATAGTTAGAATTTGTCCAGTGATAATATATGGTTCTTCTACTGTTCGTATTCCAATTCAGGTTAATAATAAGCTAATAATAGAAAATATTCAAAATATAGATTGATTAATAGGATAAAATTTTAATCTTTGGAATTTTCTAACATTAGAAAATGGGAGAATTATTAAAATTAAAATTGATATAATTAGAGCAATTACTCCACCTAATTTATTAGGAATAGAGCGTAGAATAGCATATGCAAATAAGAAATATCATTCTGGTTGAATGTGGATAGGAGTTACTAATGGATTAGCGGGAATGAAATTATCAGGATCTCCAAGAAAATATGGATAGATTAGGGTAAGAATTAATAAAAATATTAATAAAATAATGAATCCTATTATATCTTTAAAGGAGAAATAGGGGTGAAAAGGGATTTTATTTATGTTTCTATTAGTTCCCAAAGGATTATTAGATCCTGTTTGGTGTAGAAATAAAAGGTGAATTATAACTAGGGCGATAATAATAAAAGGTAGAAAGAAATGAATAGTAAAAAATCGGGTTAAGGTTGCGTTATCAACTGCAAAACCTCCTCAAATTCATTGAACTATTATATTTCCAATATAGGGAATAGCTGATAATAGATTTGTAATTACAGTTGCTCCTCAAAATGATATTTGTCCTCATGGGAGTACATATCCTATAAAAGCGGTTCCTATAGTTATAAATAAAATGATTACTCCAATTATTCATGTATGAATAAGTTTATAAGATCCATAATATATCCCTCGTCCGATATGGAGATAGATACAAATAAAAAAAAATGAAGCTCCATTAGCATGGGTAGTTCGTATTAATCATCCATAGTTTACATTTCGGCAGATGTGATTAATTCTATTGAAAGCTATTTCAATGTTTGCGGAATAATGTATAGCTAAAAAGATTCCTGTAATAATTTGAATTATTAAACATAATCCCAGTAAGGACCCAAAATTTCATCATAAAGAGATATTAGAGGGGGAGGGAAGATCAATTAAAGCATTATTTATAATATTCAATAAGGGGTGTTTAATTCGTAATGGTTTGTTCATTAAAATTTTTGGCGAAGAGGGCCAATTTTAGATTTAGAGATTTTAACTACTGCAATTAAAGTTAAAAAAAGGTAGTTAATTAGGATGATAGTAATTATATTATTAGGGTTATTATATATTATCCATAAAGAGTTTATATTTTCATTTTTGAGAAAGGAGTTATTAATAATTTCTATAAGATTAGAATTTTTTAATAGTATATTAATAAATGTTTTATCTATAATTAATATAATTAATAAAGTTAGAGGAATTAATAATATTATTATTCATGATAATAATAGGGAGAATTTAAATTTTTCATTAGAGGCGAGACTAGTTATGTATATAAATAGAATTAATATTCCTCCAATTATAATAAGAAATAAGATATAAGAAAATCAAAATGAATATGAATAAGTTCTTGTGATTAGAGAAATAATAAGAGTTTGAATTAAAAGAATAAGTCCTATAGATAAAGGATGGTTTATATATAAAAAAATTAATGTTATATAGAAATTTATTATAATAGTTAATAAAAAAATACAGAGAATAGTTTATAAAAATATTAATTTTGGAGATTAAAGATAAAAGTAATTTTTTTCTCTGAAGTTTTAAAAGAATATTTCTTAATTTTGATTTACAAGACCAATATTTTATTTAAATTATTAAAACTTATCATATTTATGTTAAATTATATATTTTTTATTTTTATGTTTTTTTCAGGATTAGTGGTATTTTCTTTAAAACGAAAACATTTATTATTAATATTGTTAAGAATTGAATTTATTATTTTATCTTTATATGGGTTATTATTTTTATTTTTATCATTATTTGATTATGAATTTTATTTTAGAATAATATTTTTGGTATTTTGTGTTTGTGAGAGAGTATTGGGTTTATCGATTTTAGTGTCTTTAATTTGTACTCATGGAAATGATTATTTTTATTCTATAAATTTATGTTAAAATTATTAATAATAATAGTTTTTATGATTCCTTTATGTTTTATTAAAAAAAATTTTTGAGTAATACAAATAATATTTTTGTCTATAAGATTTATTTTTATATTTATAGGAAGATATAATTATTTATGAATAAATATCAGATATTTTTTTGGAAGAGATTTATTGTCATTTGGTTTGATTTTATTAAGATTTTGAATTTGTTCATTAATAATTTTAGCTAGAGGGATAATTTTTATGAGAAATAATTTTTATAAGTTATTTTTATTTTTATTATTAATTTTATTAATTTTATTATATTGTACATTTAGATCTATAAATTTATTTTTATTTTATATTTTTTTTGAAAGAAGATTAATTCCTACTTTAATTTTAATTATAGGTTGGGGATATCAACCGGAACGATTGCAGGCTGGAATTTATTTATTATTTTATACTTTATTTGCATCATTACCCATAATGATTAGAATTTTTTATTATTATAATTATTTTATATCATTAAATTTTTTTTTTTTAAAAAATTTTAGAGAATTTAATATTTTTTTATTTATTTCTATAATTTTTGCTTTTTTAGTAAAAATGCCTATATATATAGTTCATTTATGGTTGCCAAAGGCTCATGTTGAAGCTCCGGTTAGAGGATCTATAATTTTGGCAGGAATTTTATTAAAATTAGGAGGATATGGGCTATTACGTGTTATAAATTTATTTATTTTAATAGGTAAAATTTATTCTTCTTTATTTGTTAGAATTAGATTATTTGGGGGATTTTTAGTAAGATTAATTTGTCTTCGACAAACTGATTTAAAAATTTTGATTGCTTATTCTTCTGTTGCTCACATAGGAATAGTTTTAGGGGGAATTATAACAATAAATAGATGGGGATTTTGTGGGTCTTATATTATAATACTTGCCCATGGGTTATGTTCTTCTGGTTTATTTTGTTTGGCAAATATTTCTTATGAGCGTTTGCATAGACGATCTATATTTATAAATAAGGGTATAATTAATTTAATACCAAGAATGACTTTATGGTGGTTTTTATTAAGATCTTCTAATATAGCTGCTCCTCCTTCTATAAATTTATTAGGTGAAGTAAGATTGATGAATAGATTAATATCATGGACTTTTATATCAATGGTTTTTTTAATATTAATATCTTTTTTTAGAGCTGTTTATTCATTATATTTATATTCTTATAGACAACATGGAAAATTTTATTCGGGAAAATATTCTTGTTATTCTGGGTTTGTTCGAGAATATATGTTATTATTTCTTCATTGAGTGCCTTTAAATTTATTGATTATTAAAAGAGGTATTTTTATATTGTGAATTTATTTAAGTAATTTAAAATAAAATATTGATTTGTGGCATCAAAAATATAAAATATTATCTTAAATTATTAAAAAAATTTCTATTTGTTTAATTAGATTTACATTTTTATTTATTTTAAGAATTTTAATGATTTTAGGTGGTTTGAATTTTTTATTTTTAGATTTTTCTTTAATTATTGAATGAGAAATTTTATCTTTAAATTCTAATATAATTGTTATAAGAATTTTATTAGATTGAATATCTTTATTATTTATAGGGTTTGTATTATTTATTTCTAGAATAGTAATTTTTTATAGAGGGGAATATATAATAGGAGATTTAAGTATTAATCGTTTTATTATTTTAGTATTGATATTTGTTTTTTCTATAATATTATTAATTATTAGTCCAAATTTAATTAGAATCTTATTAGGGTGAGATGGATTAGGATTAGTTTCTTATTGTTTAGTAATTTATTATCAAAATGTAAAATCATATAATGCGGGTATAATTACAGCATTAATAAATCGGATTGGGGATGTAATACTTTTAGTTGCTATTACTTGAATGTTGAATTTTGGGAGATGAAATTATATTTATTATTTAGATTTTATAAAAAATGATTTTATAATACAGATTATTGCATTATTAGTAATAATTGCAGCAATAACAAAAAGAGCTCAGATTCCTTTTTCTTCTTGATTACCGGCAGCAATAGCTGCTCCTACCCCAGTATCTGCATTAGTTCATTCTTCTACTTTAGTAACTGCGGGGGTGTATTTATTGATTCGATTTAGAATAGTATTAAATATTTATTTAAGATTTTTTTTATTAATAATTGGGGTATTGACTATATTTATAGCAGGATTAGGGGCTAATTTTGAATTTGATTTAAAAAAAATTATTGCTTTATCTACATTAAGTCAATTAGGATTAATGATAAGAATTTTGGCAATAGGAAGTTATAAATTGGCTTTTTTTCATTTATTGACTCATGCAATATTTAAGGCTTTATTATTTATATGTGTTGGATGTGTAATTCATAATTTAAAAGGGGTTCAGGATATTCGGTTTATAGGAAATTTAATAGTTCATATGCCATTGACTTGTATTAGATTGAATATCTCTAATTTAGCTTTATGTGGGATACCTTTTTTAGCGGGATTTTATTCTAAGGATTTAATTTTAGAAAGATTATCTATAATAAATATTAATATTATAATTTATATTTTATTTTTTTTATCTACAGGTTTAACTGTGTGTTATTCTTTTCGTTTGAGTTATTATTTAATTACAGGGGATTTTAATTTTTATTCTTTTCATAGTTTAAATGATAGGGGGTGGATCATATTAAAGAGAATATTAGTTATATTAATTTTTGTGATTTTTGTAGGAAGAGGATTAATGTGATTAATTTTCCCTTCCCCTATAATTATTTGTTTACCTATGTGAATGAAATTAATAACTTTAATAGTAAGAATTTTAGGGGGATGAATAGGTTATGAAATTTCTTTAGTTTCAGTAAATTGAATTTCTAAGACTTTACAGTTTTATAAAATAAGTTATTTTATAGGAAGTATGTGATTTATACCAGTAGTTTCAACTTTTTTTGTAAATTATATTCCTTTAATAATAAGATTTAATTTATTTAAGAGATTTGATCAAGGTTGAAATGAATATTTTGGGGGTCAGGGGGCATACATAAATATAAAGAAAAATTCAATATTATTTCAATTTTTTCAAGATAATAGTATAAAGATTTATTTTATTTTAATAGTATTTTGATTGATAATTTTAATAATTTTTTTATTTATTTATTTAAATAGCTTAAAATTTAGAGTATAATATTGAAGATATTGAGGTGATTATTAAATCTTTAAATATTTATAAAAAAAAATTATTTTTACATTGAAAATGTAATGTTTTACTTAAACTATATAAATAGAAACATAAACGGAATTAAACCGCTAAAGAAAGAAGTTAGCAGCTTTTTCTTGATTATCATATTTCTTTAATTGGAAATAAAATTCAATGATATCATTAACAGTGATAGGCCTCGTATTTGGCTTCAATTAATAAATAAGGACAATATATGTCAAATTTTAGGTCGAAACTAAATGTAATTTATTTACTTCTTATTTAAGAAAAATTGACATAATCAATACTTTTTAGATGCAAACTAAATGTTATAATTAACTATGATCCTAAAGTTTTCAATTTAAGGCTCCTTGTATTCATTCATGATATAAACCGATTAAAAGAATAAAAATAAAAAAAAATCTTGTAATTAATAAATTTGTAATATTAGAGATTTTATAAATTATAATTATAGGGAGAAGAAGGGCAATTTCTACATCAAAAATTAAAAAAATTACCGCGATTAAAAAAAATTGGAGTCTAAAAGGTAATCGAGATGAATTAATTGGGTCAAATCCGCATTCAAATGGGGAGTTTTTTTCTCGATCTATAAAGGTTTTTTTTGAAATAATTCTTGCTATTATTATTATAATTATTGTTAATATTATTAATAGAAGAGAAGTAACAAAAATAATTAGAATTATTTATACTAAAAAAAATTAGACTATTTGATTGGAAGTCAAATATACTTATTATATTATATAAATTATCTACCTCATCAATAGATTGAAATATATAGGAATAATCAAACTACATCTACAAAATGTCAATATCAGGCTGCTGCTTCAAATCCAAAATGATGAATTGAAGAAAAATGGTTTTTATAATGACGGAAAAGGCAAATTAATAAAAAAGTAGTTCCAATAATTACATGAATTCCATGAAACCCCGTTGCCATAAAAAATGAAGATCCATAAACAGAGTCTGCAATAGTGAAAGGAGATTCAATATATTCAAATGTTTGAAGGATAGAAAAATAAATCCCTAGAATTACAGTGAAGAAAAGTCCTTGAAGAGTTTGATTATAATTATTTTCTATTATTCTATGATGGGCTCAGGTTACAGTTACCCCTGAAGTTAAAAGAATTAGAGTATTTAGTAAAGGAATTTGTAGAGGATTAAATGGATTAATTCCAATCGGTGGTCATATTCTTCCTAATTCAATTGTTGGGGCTAATCTTCTATGAAAAAATCCTCAGAAGAAAGAAATAAAAAAAAAAACTTCAGAGGTAATGAATAGAATTATTCCTCATCGTAGTCCTATAGTTACAATATAAGTATGAAGACCTTGAAATGTTCCCTCTCGGGTTACATCTCGTCATCATTGAATTATAGTTAATAGAGTAATTAATATTCCTATCAAAAAAAGATTTATGTTAAATTGATGAAATCATTTTACTAAACCGGAAACAATAATTATAGCTCCTATAGCTCCTGTTAAAGGCCAAGGTCTATAATCTACAAGATGAAATGGATGATTTGAATGTGTTGTCATTTAGTTAAATTACTTCTCTTGAATATAAGGTTCTAAGAATTGCAAAAACATAAGATTGAATAATGGAAACAGCAAATTCTAGAGTCAGTAAAAGTAATTGAGTTAAAATTAAAATTCTTAATAAAGATGAATTTATTGAAGGTCCTGTATTTCCTAGTAAGGTTAAAAGAAGATGTCCAGCAATTATATTAGCAGCTAATCGAACTGCTAGAGTGCCAGGTCGAATGATATTTCTAATAGTTTCAATACAGACTATAAAGGGTATAAGTAAAGCTGGTGTTCCTTGAGGCATTAAATGGGCAAATATATGTTGGGTGTGATTTATTCATCCAAATATTATAAATCTTAATCAAAGGGGTAATGCTAATCTTAGAGTTATAGATATGTGTCTAGTTCTAGTATAAATATAGGGAAATAGCCCCATAAAATTATTAAATAAAATGAAAGAAAATAATGAGATAAATATAAAAGTTCTTCCTTTGTGATTAAATAATCCTAAAAGAGTTTTAAATTCTTTATGAAGAATATTAATAATATTAATTCATATAATAGACATTCGCGAAGGAATAAATCAATATGATATAGGAATTATTAGAAGTCCTATAATTGTTCTTATTCAATTTAAGGAAAGATTTAAAATTCTAGTTGAGGGGTCAAAAGTAGAAAATAGATTTATTATCATTTTCAATTAAGAATATTTTTAATATAGAAATTTTTTTTGTGGTATTTTCTTATGATTAAAAATGAATAATAATTTATAAAATTAAAAATTAAAAAAATTAATGAAAATAGGATATATAAAACTAATCAATTTATTGGCGCTATTTGGGGAATTAAAGAATATTAAAAATTTAATAATTTTAGTTTGACATTCTAATGTTATAATTTAACTAAATCTTTTCATCAGAAGTAGGAGTTAATTTACTATTATTTAGTTTAAGAGACTAATACTTACTTTCAGCCATCTGATGAAATTCTATTTATTTTTGAGATTCAATTAATAAAAATATTAGTGGGAACTCTTTCAATTACAATTGGTATGAATCTATGATTTGCTCCACAAATTTCTGAACATTGGCCGATAAATAATCCTGGTCGATTTATAAAAAAATTTGTTTGATTTAGTCGTCCTGGGGTTGCATCAATTTTTACTCCTAGAGATGGAATTGTTCAAGAATGAAGGACATCTATTGCAGAAACTAAAATTCGAATTTGAGAATTAAATGGGAGAATAACCCGATTATCAACATCTAATAAACGAAATCCATTTATAGGAAGTTCATTAGAAGGGATTATATATGAATCAAATTCTAATTTTTTAAAGTCAGAGTATTCATAACTTCAATATCATTGATGACCAATAGATTTTAGAGTTAACCAAGGGTTTCTGATTTCATCAAGTAAGTATAATAATCGAAGGGAAGGCAAAGCAATAAAAATTAAAATGATTGCGGGGAGAATTGTTCAAATTACTTCGATAGTTTGTCCTTCTAGAAGAAAACGATTAATAAATTTATTAAAAAATAAAGAAAATATTAGATATCCTACTAAAATAGTAATTATAGTTAGAATTATTAGTGTATGATCATGGAAGAAGGTTAGTTGTTCTATTAAAGGGGAGGCTCTGTCTTGGAGGTTTAGGTTTGATCATGTTGCCATTTTCTAATAAAAGAAAAATTCTTTATTTATGAAGCTTAAGTTCATTGCACTAATCTGCCATATTAGAAATTGGATAATATAGGTAATTCAGAGAATCTGTGTTCTGCGGGAGGAAGATTTTGGAATCATTCAATAGATGAAGGTATATGATTAGGAAAAATAACAATTCGTTGAACAATAAAAGCTTCTCAAATAATATAGATTAATATGATTACCCCGATAAATGAGATTGTAGACCCAATTGAAGAGATTACGTTTCATGAAGTATAAGCATCAGGATAATCTGAGTATCGGCGGGGTATTCCTCTTAACCCAAGAAAATGTTGGGGGAAAAAGGTTAAATTTACTCCTAAAAATATTACTATGAATTGAATTTTTAAAAGTTTAGAATTAAGATTGAGACCTGTAAATAAAGGAAATCATTGAATAAATCCCGCTAAAATTGCAAATACTGCTCCTATAGATAAAACATAATGAAAGTGAGCTACTACATAATATGTATCATGAAGAACAATATCAATAGATGAGTTTGCTAATACAACTCCTGTCAATCCCCCTACTGTAAATAAAAATACAAATCCTAAAGCTCATAATAGTGATGGTCTATAAGAGATTTGAGAACCGTGAAGAGTGGCTAATCAAGAAAAAATTTTAATTCCTGTTGGTACTGCAATAATTATAGTTGCTGAGGTAAAATAAGCTCGTGTATCTACATCTATTCCAACAGTAAATATATGATGGGCTCAGACAACAAATCCTAATAATCCAATTGCTAGTATAGCATAAATTATACCTAAAGATCCAAAAGTTTCCTTTTTTCCTCTTTCCTGAGAAATAATATGGGAAATTATTCCAAATCCGGGGAGAATAAGAATATATACTTCTGGATGACCAAAAAATCAAAATAAGTGTTGATAAAGAATTGGATCTCCCCCTCCTGCTGGGTCAAAAAATGAGGTGTTTAAATTTCGATCAGTTAATAATATGGTAATAGCCCCCGCTAATACTGGAAGAGATAATAAAAGTAGTAAAGCTGTAATTCCTACAGATCAGACAAATAAAGGTATTCGATCAAATGTTATTCCCATTGATCGTATATTGATAATAGTAGTAATAAAATTTACAGCTCCTAAAATAGAGGAGATTCCAGCTAAGTGAAGTCTAAAGATAGCCAAATCAACTGAAGCTCCCCCATGGGCGATACCTGCCGATAAAGGTGGATATACAGTTCACCCTGTTCCTGCCCCTCTTTCCACTATTCTTCTTATTAATAAAAGAGTTAGTGAAGGGGGAAGAAGTCAAAATCTTATATTATTTATTCGAGGGAAAGCTATATCCGGGGCTCCTAATATAAGAGGTACTAGTCAGTTTCCAAATCCTCCGATTATAATTGGTATAACTATAAAAAAAATTATAATAAATGCATGAGCTGTAACAATTACATTATAAATCTGATCATCTCCGATTAAAGATCCGGGATTTCCTAGCTCCGCCCGAATTAATATTCTTAGAGAAGTTCCGACCATTCCCGCTCAGGCCCCAAATAGAAAATATAAAGTTCCAATATCCTTATGGTTTGTTGAAAATAATCATTTTTGCGGTAAAATGGCTGAATTTAGGCAATAAACTGTAAATTTATTTATGAAATTGATTTCTTTTATCAAGAGTGTTTATCAAGAGTGTTTATCAAGAGTGTTTATCAAGAGAGGTATTTTAATAAAAATTTTAAATTGCAAATTTAAAGATAGGAGTTTCCTCCTTTCTTTTTACCTTTCTTTAAAATTAAGTATAAAGTTTAAGGCTTAAAGCTTTCTTTATTTACAACTTTGAAGGTTGTGAGTTTTTTTAACTTAAATCCTTAATAAAAATTAATGAAAATTGAATAAAGAATTAGTCCATTTATGGAAATAAAGGATCATAAATAAGTAAATATATAATTAAAATTATATTTATTTTTTAATAAATTAAAGTTTAGTTCATTAGAGGAAATAATTATTCTTGAATAAGAGATTCGAATATAAAAGAATAGGGTAATTAAGGTTATTATAATTATGAATAAATTTAATAAGAAAAAATTATATGATAGATTTTGAATAATTATTCATTTAGGAATGAATCCTAGGAAAGGGGGTAATCCTCCTAAGGATAGAAAATTTATTATAGTAAAAAATTTTATTATAAAGTTGTTATTTATAGATGAGAATATTTGTTTTAGATTATTAATATTAAATTTATGAAAAATAGAAATAATAGAAATATTAATAATAGAGTAAATAGAAAAATAGATAATTCATAAGGTTTCATTTATTAAAAGAGAACTAAGTATTCAAGCGATATGATTAATTGATGAATAAGCGAGAATTTTTCGAAGATTGGTTTGATTTAAACCTCCAATTCTTCCAATAAATGAAGATGTAATAATAATTGAGGAGATATAAAAATTCATGTTAATTATATATGAAAGAATAATTATTGGTGCAATCTTTTGTCAGGTTATTAAGATTAATCTATTTATTCAATTTAAATTTTCTATGATTTCTGGAAATCAGAAGTGAAAAGGAGCTGCTCCTATTTTTATTAAAATAGTTGAATTTATAATTATAATGATTGAATTATTTATTAAGAAAATTTCATTGGATATTTTAGAGTTATATATTATTATAATAATAGAGAATAGAAATATAGAAGATGTTAAAGCTTGGACTAAAAAGTATTTAATTGATGATTCTGAGGAATTAAAGTTATTTTTAGAGGATATGAGAGGGATAAATGATAGTAAATTAATTTCTAGTCCTATTCATGTTCCCAATCATGATATAGAAGAAATAGAAATAATTGTTCTAGTTATTAGGATTGATAAGAATATGATTTTATAAATAAAAAAAATTAAGAAGAAAAGGATTATAACCTTTATATTTGGGGTATGAACCTAAAAGCTTTATTAGCTTATCTTTTTATATTTTAGTATATGATGTATAAAAGTTTTTGATACTTAGGGAAATAGTTTAATTCTATTAAATATAATTAATTAAGATATTATTTTTAAAATTTTGAAAATAATCATAAATTTAGTTTTTTAGGTTTAATAATATATTATAAATGATAAAATAATTTTATTTTAAGTATTTTTGCAAAAAATTTTAAAAAATTTATTAAAATAAACTACTCAATCAGAAAATGATTAGTAAAGTTAAAAAAAAGTTATAATTACTGTTGGGAAAAAAAGAGAATTTTGTAATTAAATTGGCCAAAATTCCAATTCTCGATTTTATTGGAAAAAATTGACTTATTGGTAAGTAAGTCAAGTCGAAAATTTCATTTTATAAATTATTAAAAATAGTTAACTTATTGGTAATTAGGTTAATTGGGCAATTTTATTTTTATGGGGTTTTAAAAAATTGATATATTTTTTTATGTTAATTTAAAAAGTTTAATACTGAATTTTTTAAAAAATAGTTCCGTAAAATCCTATTTTTATAGTTACTATAAATAATTAACTTAATATTTTTATAGTTAAATGTATAAAATATAATAAATTTTATATTTTTCGTAATTATTAATATTAAAAATAATTAATTTTGAATTTTTTTTTTATATATATACTAAAAATAGTTAACTAAATATTTTTATAATTATGTATACTAAAAATAGTTAACTTAATATTTTTATTAATTATTGGTATGAAAAAAAAGATTAATTTAATATTTAAATAATTAAATATAAAAAAAATTATCTAAGTCA